TTGATTGGTAGAATGGAAAATAGGAATATGCGGTTTCATGATTCAAGAGGTAACTTATCATTATTCATAAAAATTCCAATTTATTGAACTTTTATACTTATAAAAATACTCTATTAAATAATGTATTCTCCCGTTTTTATTCCAAGTATTAAAAATATCTCTATTCTTCCGACCGGAGTTTTATGGAAGCCCCTTATCGGATTTGAACCGATGACTTACGCCTTACCATGGCGTTACTCTACCGCTGAGTTAAAAGGGCTTATTTGATTGAATTCTTGAATGGGTTATTATGTGGATACAATATATATATACAATCTATATGTATATATATACAGAATAGAATATAGATATAGAATTATATATATATATATTATTATATATTAATAATATATTATTAATACGGATATTCTATATTAATATTTAATTCAATATTAATACAGAGTATAGATATAATACGGATATATAATATATATAATATATCAATAATATAATATTAGTTATTATTAGTATTAGTTTATTAGTATTCTATTATGTATATACAGTATATATACATAAGTCCATACGGTAGACTCATACTTGCTAGTGGCTTTTTATTGAAAAATAAAATCGATTTACCCAGCAAGTCTAAGGTAAATTGTAATGAATTGTTTCAAGACCGAACCAAAAGTATTTATTTACACTTTTTTATATTTATATTAGACGAAATAAATATAGATTTCGATACTAGATTTAGATTTTTTTATATATCTAGATTTATATATATTTTTTTTTTATATATAGATATAGAGATAGAGTAGAGAATTCCCATTCTAATGAGATTCATGAATATGAATGACAAATCAACAAGTTATCTGCAATTAGGAAAAGCGGAAAGATTCCTCGGATCTAATCATACATTGACAATTAAAAAAAAACTCTTCATACTATGATCATAGTATCATGACAGTTAGACAAGCGGGCCCCCATCGTCTAGCGGTTCAGGACATCTCCCTTTCAAGGAGGCGGCGGGGATTCGACTTCCCCTGGGGGTAGGGGACTAGGAAAGGAAGTTGATCACGAATTCCCAATAGTCTTACAAGCGATTCCTCCTGGGTCGATGCCCGAGCGGTTAATGGGGACGGACTGTAAATTCGTTGGCAATATGTCTACGCTGGTTCAAATCCAGCTCGGCCCAAAAATTCGCCAATCTACCACGTATAATCCCCGCGCCCCTCAAAAATACTCGATACGGAGATAAAGAATCCAAATTTCTGCTAGATCCCTTATTTCTCTGGGATTGTAGTTCAATTGGTCAGAGCACCGCCCTGTCAAGGCGGAAGCTGCGGGTTCGAGCCCCGTCAGTCCCGACGGATCCACTAAATACATCAATCAATTCGAAAGGGGGCCAGGGTCAGAATTTCATTCCCAAAAAAAAGACCCTTTTTTCTTTTCTTTGCGGTAGGAGATGGGCGGATTAATACAATTATACGTAGCATTATAGTAAGCATTCCAAGAAATCCCGGATCCTTTTTTTCGATTGTTCCCGATCCGTGGAATAGAATACTATGTTCTTTTTTTTGGAGAGGGGCGCACATACACAAATGGAATTCACAATAAAAAATGAATTTAACAAGATTCCCCTAAGACTAAGAGAATTAGAAGACTTTTCTAGATTAAACAATTTCTCTTTATGGCCCCGGTTTTGTATAACCTCAATTACTAATTAAAAAATGGATTGCATTCAAATTGCACGCTGAGCCTTTGATATATACCCAGTGCTAATAATCTACGGAAGGGGGTAAAGGACAGAGGTCCTCTTAGCATTAGCAATGGAATAATAAATTAGTTTCTTTCTTGTTTTGATTTGTAACTATGTGACTAATGGAAGTGGGAAGTGGAAGGGCAATCTGATGATACTTCATCAGATCATTGTACATAGAGTAGATTATAGAAAAAAAAAAGAACGGAAACAGACGATAAATATAAATATATAAATAAAGGAATAAAGGAATTTGGGATTGGGTCCGGAATCCGAGCTGGGATTCGGTATGGATAAAAAAACTTCCTATGTTATACTATTCCATTTTCGACGACAAATTTATTTGACAGCTCAGATATTGTTATTCATGATATTCATCCGATTCAAAACCAGCGAGATTAAGAGGGAATTCATTCATTGAATTTACAAGTGAAAGCTATGGGACTAAATCCCGAGTTATTGCGAAGTAAAAAAAATATTAGATTATGGGAGTAAATATTCTTATGGGAGTAAATATTCTTGCATTTGTTGCTACTGCACTATTCGTTCTAGTTCCTACCGCCTTTCTACTTATCATTTACGTAAAAACAATCAGTCAAAATAATTAATTAATTAATCATTAATTTGAAATTTGAATTAAACTTTACTTCTGAGTTCTTATCAAAAATTGACGAAATAAAATGAAAAGGATTCCAATTTTTGCGAAACTTAAATGAAATAAGCGGACTATAATCCGTAGTATTCTAATAGATAGATCGTATG